AATTATAAATTAAGAAGTCATAAAGTTATCCAAAATTTTTTACCATGTAATCCATTAGTTTCAACAATCCATTAATTTGAACTAAAAATATTATATCTGCCTTCCCGAGAAAGAGAAAAATTGTTCATTAGTGTAAAGGTCGATGGGGAAAAAAAGACTCCCCACCACAAAAATATTAGTGAAAATATACTACAAAGAAATCAAAAATCTTGTATTTGTTTCTTTATTCTTTTTTTTTTTTTTAGAATTCAGAAAACAGAAGAATTCTTTTTTTTAGACATCTTATAAGATGGAAACCTGGTCTATTTCATATTGATTAGAATAGGGACTGCCAATTGTTTTTTCATATTAAAAAAGTATTGAGCCAAATTTTTGAGTCAAATCCATTCCGATTATTCCAATATTTTAGGACTTATTTGTTTGTCGTACAAAAAAACTTTTTGAATTCCCAGTAGAAAGAGATTTCCCTAATGACAAAGCTTTTAACGCCGCCCAATATCCTTTTCTTTTCCAAATATTTTTACGAATACGCTTTTTTGATATAGAAGTACGTTTTTTTGGAACTGCCATTTGAAAATCATTGTTATAGTTGGATGTGAAAGACATCTATTATTCAAAACAAATTATTATTTCTTATTCATTATCTATTTTTTCTATAAATAATATTCTCTTCATAAAAAAGAAATATAGATATGTGAAAGATCCGTTAAATTGGATCAAAAATTACTCGAAATAGTAAAATTTCGATTCCATACAATATTTGTCAAACCAAAAATTTTTGGTTTGGAACTCTTAGTTCTCTTCTCAAATTTATATCTTTAGAATCTGCTAGGTCATAGAAATGAAACTTAATGATTTAATAAAATTTAATAAAATAAAGAAAGAACCTAAAAGACCTTGATTTTCGTCATTCTAGACTTTATTTACACGTAATAAAATACCTCAAAGGATCGTAAACTTTTGCCTAATAAAAAACTTGAGTCTTTTTTTAGTCAAACTCGAGAAAAGAATACACCTAAATTCAATTTTAAAATTCGAATGAGATTACTAATAAATCTGTTAAAGGATACGTGGTTTGATAAAAAAATATCTCAGTCGTTTTTTACCTTTTCTCGATAAAAAAAGTTCATTTTAGATTTATAATATTCTAACGTTTACTAAGAAATCGTTTTGATTGAAATGTAAAACAATCAATCCCATAATGAATTAGTTAATGCGTTGAAAGAAACTAACTAAACTCAAGAGTTTTTATTTCATTAGACCGATGACCTTAGTTAATCCTAGAATTCATATCAGCATCAAGTACTCTTTTTAGCGTAATTTTTTATCCTTGCTCTATGAATCTAATCTAAATTATTATTACGAGAAATTCTCGTAATAATAATTTAGATTTGCATTTTCATGTTATAAGTATTCATTTTTATATCTAACTTGGTCATCTCATTTGACCAATTGTAACTTCTTTTTTTGAATATTTGAACGATTTTGAAAAGACTCAGAATAAATACTAATCTAAAATTATTTCAAATTATTAAATAAGTTAGTGCATATCTTGATTTTTTATTGACTTTTTTCGAGCGAGGTAAGATCCGGTGAATCGGAAACAATTAATTAAGAATAAAAAACTTTTTTTATGGAACAGACATATCAATATGCGTGGATAATACCTTTCCTTCCACTTCCAGTTCCTATGTTAATAGGGTTGGGACTTCTTCTTTTTCCGACGGCAACAAAAAGTCTTCGTCGTATGTGGTCTTTTCAGAGCGTTTTATTGTTAAGTATAGTCATGATTTTTTCCATGAATCTGTCTATTCAGCAAATAAATAGCAGTTATGTCTATCAATATGTATGGTCTTGGATTATCAATAATGATTTTTCTTTAGAATTCGGATACTTGATCGACCCGCTTACTTCTATTATGTTAATATTAATCACTACTGTTGGAATTATGGTTCTTATTTATAGTGATAATTATATGTCTCATGACCACGGATATTTGAGATTTTTTGCTTATATGAGTTTTTTCAGTACTTCCATGTTGGGATTAGTTACTAGTTCAAATTTGATACAAATTTATATTTTTTGGGAATTAGTTGGAATATGTTCGTATCTCTTAATAGGATTTTGGTTCACACGACCTGTTGCAGCAAAGGCTTGTCAAAAGGCGTTTGTAACTAATCGTGTTGGCGATTTTGGTTTATTATTAGGCATTTTAGGGTTTTATTGGATAACAGGGAGTTTCGAATTTCGTGATTTATTCCAAATATTCAATAACTTGATTTCTAATAATGAGGTCAATTTTTTATTTGTTACTTTGTGTGCTATTCTATTATTTGCCGGTGCGATTGCGAAATCTGCACAATTTCCCCTTCATGTATGGTTACCTGATGCAATGGAAGGGCCAACTCCTATTTCGGCCCTTATACATGCTGCTACGATGGTAGCAGCGGGAATTTTTCTTGTAGCTCGACTTATGCCTCTTTTCATAGTCATACCCCAC